CTACAAGGATAACACAACTTTATCAGTTTGACTATTAGAATGAAAAGATGCAGGGAAACTATTATCTTGTCACTCAGAGGATCCACTCAGGGTACGAGCTCGAATCACTGACCGTCGTGCAACAAAAGACTCAAACAACATAAACATAAAAAGCAACACAGAAACAAAAGAAACTAACGAACCTCATGAAGAAACTACATTCCACTTAGCAAATCTATCTGGATAGTCAGAATACCGACGAGGTATACCAGCTAAACCTAAAAAATGCTGAGGAAAAAATGTTATATTAACCCCCACAAACATTAACACAAAATGAACCTTACTCCAAACTACATGAAAAGTCACCCCGGAAATCAGTGGGTACCAATATCTAAAAGCTCTAAACAAAGCAAACACAGCCCCCATTCTCAGAACATAATGAAAATGAGCTACCACATAATAAGTATCATGTAACACAATATCTAAAGAAGAATTTGACAAAACAATACCAGTCAATCCACCTACAGTAAACAAAAAAATAAACCCCAAAGCCCACATAATAGGAGGCTCAGTCTTTTCTACAAACCCATGAATAGTAGCCAACCACCTAAAAACTTTAATGCCTGTCGGAACAGCAATAATTATAGTAGCAGCAGTAAAATAAGCTCGAGTATCCACGTCTATTCCAACAGTAAATATATGGTGAGCTCACACAATAAAACCTAACACCCCAATAGAAACAATAGCATACACTATACCTAAGTACCCAAAAACTTGTTTTTTTCCGGCATAATGTATAACAATATGTGAAATTATACCAAACCCTGGTAAAATCAAAATATACACTTCAGGATGACCAAAAAACCAAAACAAATGCATATACAAAATAGGATCACCCCCACCAGTTGGATCAAAAAACGAAGTGTTAAGATTTCGATCGGTAAGTAACATTGTAATAGCACCAGCCAAAACTGGTAAAGCAGCAACCAACAAAACAGCAGTCACAGTAACTGCTCATACAAATAAAGGAATCCGTTCAGCAACCAAACCAGGAGACCGCATATTTCCAACAGTAGAAATAAAATTAATAGCGCCCAAAATAGAAGAAGCACCAGCAAGGTGCAACGAAAAAATAGCCAAATCTACTGAGGCCCCGGAATGAGCCACATTTCCAGACAACGGTGGATACACCGTCCAACCAGTACCAACACCCCTCTCTACTAAAGATGACCTTAATAATAAAAATAAAGCAGGTACAAGTAATCAAAACCTTAAATTATTTAACCGTGGAAAAGCCATATCAGGAGCACCAATTATTAAAGGAATAAGCCAATTACCAAACCCACCAATTATCATTGGCATCACTAAAAAGAAAATTATCATAAAAGCATGAGCCGTAACAATTACATTATAAAGTTGATCATCACCCAACAATCTCCCAGGTTGACCCAACTCTGCCCGAATCAAAAGCCTCAAAGCCAACCCAATCAACCCTGATCATAAAGCTAACAACAAATATAAAGTACCAATATCCTTATGATTAGTAGAACACAATCACCGCAAACCTATCTATTAATAATCAAACTAGCTTAACCAATCAATCAATGATAAAAAACCTCAGGAGAAACCCTTTCCACCCTAATAGGCATAAAAGAATGATTTACTCCGCAAATCTCTCTACACTGACCAAACATCACACCAGATCTTATTAAATGAACTCCCAACTGATTAATCCGACCAGGAATAGCATCGACTTTAACACCAAGAGAAGGAACAGCTCAAGCATGAATCACATCAGCAGATCTAACCAAAACACGACTATCAACACCATAAGGCAACACACACCGGTTATCAACCTCTAACAGACGATAACCACCCTCACTAACCTCTACACCTCTTACCATATAAGAGTCAAAACTAACAGCACCTCTACCATCTCCATACTCATACTCTCAATACCATTGATGCCCAATAGCTTTTATCCTAACTACAGGTCCACCTACTTCATCCAGTAAATACAGTAATCGAACTGATGGAATAGCTAAAATTAACAACAACAACCCTGGAACTACAGTCCAAGCAGCCTCAAGTGCCTGAGCCTCTATAATAAATCGAGAAGACAATCTCCTCTTTAACAAACACACCATTATGTACCCCACAAAAGATGAAACTAACACAAGAACAAACATAGCGTGATCATGAAAAAAAGTAAGTTCAGAACTCAAACCACTATAACTATCTTGAAACCCTAATTGACCCCAAAAGCTCATTTTTTATTTATATATACCTATCACACCTTATATTTCCCACTCCAAAGAACCCTCACGCCACTCATGAATAACCCCACCAAACAACAGCATTAAAAAAATCAACAATGCTAAATAACTACCAACTAATATATAAGAACTACCCACCATTATTACCACAGGAAAAAGCAAAACAATTTCAACGTCAAAAACCACAAAGATTACAGCTAACAAAAAAAATCGTAAAGAAAAAGGCACTCGGGAAGACCCAATAGGATCAAACCCACACTCAAAAGGACTTACCTTTTCTCGACCGATATAAAAGGACATCCCAAGAAACAACCCAACAAGCAACAAGATAAGCCCAAGCAAAACTGCCAACAAAGCACTCAATATCACTTTTTCCATATTTACCCATTTTTGTCAATATCAAGGTAACTTTTTAACACTTTTTAATATTACAAATACTACAATATTTAGCCACGCCCAAATGAGAGTTAATTACAATCCTATTTATAGAACCACAATCTATCGTTTTTATATCTTAAACTACTCACTTACCTCTCCTTTAACCACTTTCCATTCTTAATCTTACTCAATTTATACCAATTTCTCCCCTCTTTCTCCCCATTATAAATATTTCATTTATTCCTATTTTTATAAAAAAATATAAATGAAATATTTACGTATTAAAAGTTCTATACTTTAAAGAAAAGATTTGATTTGCATTCAACCATTGAAACCCAATTCTAGAACTACACCAAAGGACCTCGGAGAAGATTTGCCTTGAAATCAAAGAGAAAGTGTTCGACTCACTTATCCTTTTACTAGAAAGATAGCCGAGCTAATATGTGGCTTCTAACCACATAAAGAGAGGTTTAACTCCTTCCATCTTTCTATCCAAACTAACTAAGTGTTTAAATCAATCGCACATTGACTTTTCACGTCAAAAGAGCACTAAGTGCATTTAGTTACTCAGCTTTTTAGTTAAAATTGAGTAATCACAAAATTAAAATTACCAAAATGACTATCATTTAGCTTATTTATCTCATTTATTATCCTTTGCCTAATTCCTACTATTCCTTTACTTTTCCTTTCAGACGAGCCAATACTTACTAACCAAGCATTATACTCAATAGGCCTAAATGACCAAACTCCACAACCTAAAGATGACGATCATCCTGTTATCGCCAGACCTGGCAACACAGACCTAACCAAACCTCAAGTCAAACCATAAATATCACAACCTTATCAATACACCATTACAAAACGATTTAAATGAAATCACCCAACAAACTCCTATTTATATTTCTTATAATCAGAAGCACTTGTATAGTAGCATCTTCAACCAATTGACTAATAACTTGAATAGGATTAGAAATCAACATACTTGGCTATATTCCACTCATGTTCAGAAAAGAAGACAGAAGAGAATCAGAAGCAGCAGTAAAATACTTAGTCCCCCAATCCCTTGGGTCAACGATCTTTATTGCTTCAGCGATCACTTCAGCACACTTTAACAATCTACAAATTTTAATACTAATTGCAATATGCTTAAAATTAGGTGCAGCACCACTTCACCTATGATTTCCCCCAGTCATAGCAAGACTTCAGCTAACACCAGCCTTTATTCTGTTAACCTGGCAAAAAATTGCTCCTCTTTTGGCCATTAACTCCTTCAACCCACTATTAATAAAATCCACTATAATCATCGCAATAATTAGAGCACTATGAGGAGGCATTGGAGGCCTAAATCAAACAGATATTCGATCTTTACTAACATACTCTTCAATCAGACATACAGGATGAATACTAGCTAGCCTTAGAAGAAACAACATAATTTTTATCGCCTATTTAATCACCTACATCTTGATTAACAGATCTATTTATACATTTTTAACTAAAGAACATACCAAATCTCACAAACAACTCTTTTTCTCCAAGGAACCTAGAAAATTTTTTGTCTTAGCCATCACAATCCTATCGCTAGGTGGACTTCCACCACTCACAGGTTTTATTATAAAATTACTAGTCATCATATTCACAAGAGCAAAAACAATTATTATTTTTGGCCTAATCGTTGGAGCACTGGTAAGCCTATACTACCTACCTATCCTTAACCTTCTCAACACTACTAAGATTCAACAAAATACACTTACTAAAACACAAATAGTTTCAAAACAAACAATCTTCTTTTTACTATCACAAATTCTTCCTCTAACTTTAATCCTCTTCTTTTTTTAAGTAGGATAAGCTAATAACCAAGCTGTTGGGCTCATAACCCAAAAATAGAAATCTCTTCCTACTACCATCAGAGATTTAAGTTAATTAAACTAATAGCCTTCAAAGCTGTAAATGATCAAACAATCAATCCCTACCAACACAAGCAAGAAACTAATCAGTATTATGGTTTCGGCCCATAACTAGGTGACCACTAGTCACCCTCGCTTTGAAATATTTCATTGATGTACAAAATTAGCTATACCAATTAAACTACATATGGCAGCCCATACGCATTGTGCATACTGAACCAACCTTAATAAACTTTTAAAAAGCTTATCTATCCAAGGCTGGTACAATAAACATACCAATTGTTTAATCCAATTCACAACACCAATGTCTTATTTTATACTAGCTAGGAAACTAGGGCTTTAGAAAATAAGTAAAAGGGGTGGCAAAAGTGGTGCCAGCAGTCGCGGTTATACCACTACCCCAAGCTAATTCATACAAATCGGAGCAATTATCAAACTTAAAAGATCACAAAATTAACTTTTAATGTAAAAAGTAAATTAGAAATAAACCCAATCCGATCATTACCTAATTGCTACAACAAACCACAAACTCAGAACTCGGATTAGATACCCGACTACTGTGTGGCTCAACATAAAAAAGAATACTACGAGCGAAAGCTTAAACCTCAAACAATGTGGCGGTGCTCTACTCCTTATCAGGGGATCCTGTGGCTTAATTCGATAATCCACGAAAATCTTAGCTTATTTCTTGTACTTCAGCTTGTGTATGGCCCGTTTATGCTTGCTCAAAGAAGAAAAAAAAGGAAGCAATAGAACTATTAATTCAAAAATTCAGGTGACATACAGCCAATGAAAAGCAGATCCATGGGATACAAATAAACACCCTAGCGAATTTAAAGATTTAAAGCTTTAATGCAGGAGGACTTGAAAGTAAGACTTAGACTTAATTACATAAAATAAGTCTGAATAAGAACTAAAGCGCGCACAAATCGCCCGTCACTCCGACAATAAAGTAGGATAAGTCGTAACACAGTAGGGGTAATGGAAATTGCCCCTATCACAATCCATGATGGCCGAGACACCAGGCATCGAGCTTTTAACTCGATTACAGTTATTCACTCAACTTCAGGATAGCCCTGAGAAGCTAATAAGCATTGGTCTTGTAAACCAAAGATAAGAAGATCTCTCCAGAGCTAATATTCTAGCAAAGTGGCCGAGTTTAGGCAAAAGATTGTAGCTCTTTTTACGGATCATCCCCTTTGTAAGCATAATTTTATTTTTAAACTTCTAAAAATAAAGAAAACTTCCAAATACTACAGTACTCTTCAAAAAATCTATTTTTACTTAAAAACCGCAAGGGTCAATATTTAGCCTTTTTAAGAAGTAATAACCACGTATCCCTTTTGCATCATGGAGAAGCAACAAAATTATAGCAAGCTAAATTCCCGAATGACTATGAGCTACTAAACTTTAAAACTCAATGTGTCAAAATTGACAAATTAATCCTTAGTAGAAGTAACAAGCCTTTCATATAGTCGTATAGCTGGTTTTTCTTTAAAAGCATCAAAGTGCTGACTTATAGTACAAACAGTAACGCTATTAACACTATAAAGTTTAACTTATTGAGGATAAGCTCAATAATATCATCAAAAATATTTTACTATCCTGTCATTAAAAGTAGGCTTAAAAGCAGCCACCATACAACGTTCCAGTTACCAACTGCTAACCAAACAATATCCATACATAACATTTTAAACCTAAAGAAATTTAATATAAAATTCTACATATTAATAAACAGGCATTCTATTAGTATTAACGTAATCTCTCATTCACAACTCTAAATGAATCTGAATCACAATCACTTTACCCTTTAAAATATACAAAGCGAACTCGGCAAATAAATTCCCTGCCTGTTTACCAAAAACATCGTCTTTTGAATCTCCCTAAATAAAAGATAATGCCTGCCCAGTGAAAATTTTAAACGGCCGCGTTAGCGTGAGCGTGCTAAGGTAGCGTAATAATTAGCCTTTTAATTGGAGGCCAGTGAATGGCAAGACTAGGAATAACTGTACTTTGTATATAAAAAGAACTTTTCATCTAAGTGAAAAGACTTAGATAATAAAGGAAGACGAAAAGACCCCGCGGAACTTTACCTTTTTTTGTACTTCCGTCTACAAATTTAAAAGTACATGAGGTTTGATTGGGGCAATCTTGGAACCGACAAAGCTTCCAATTTATTTTAAGCCATATTAAAAATTTATTAAGGACTAAAAAGTAGTTACCCCGGGGATAACAGCGTAAATCTACTTAAGAGGACCCCGGGTAAGCTCGAATCACGGCCTCGATGTTGGCTTAAGGATATCCACATAAGTGAAGCCGCTATGTCAGGATAGTCTGTTCGACTATTATACCCTTACACGAGCTGAGTTAAGACCGGCGCAAGCTAGGTTGGTTTCTATCTCCTTTAACTTACAAACCTTTCTTGATTGTACGAAAGGACCTCAAGAAATGCAGTTAACAAAAGCATTTATAAAACTCATATACCTTTGATTTAAAGTAATACACCCTGCATTTATAAACCAAACATCACTAATTTACCTATTAAAGCGGGTTAGTATAAAAAATACCATTGACTTAGAATCAAAAAATAAGTAACCACTTACCCTCTATTAATCAAAGAACAGAAGAAGGGAAGAAGCTACAATTATAGCAATTAGCTGTTACCTAATAGAAAGTGATTTTTCACCTACCCTATTTAACAGAAAATAGTTTTAATAAAAATAAAAACTTTGGGAGTTTTAGATTTAGTCATACTAATTTTCTGAATAAAACTATCTATACGAAAAGCTCACCCTCTTATTAAAATTCTTAACAATTCTTTGTATGACTTACCAGCTCCCGTTAATTTATCAGTGTGGTGAAATTTCGGTTCATTACTAGGCCTATGTTTGGCAACACAAATCATCACAGGACTTTTCCTTGCTATACATTATACCTCAAACGTTGACCTTGCTTTTTACTCTGTCTCTCATATTTCACGAGACGTTAATTATGGCTGATTAATACGAATTATTCACGCAAATGGCGCCTCATTTTTTTTTGTTTGCATCTATCTTCATACAGGTCGCGGCATATACTACGGATCTTATCTAGCTATGGAAACTTGAAATATTGGTGTTATTTTACTGTTCCTTACTATAGCAACGGCTTTTTTAGGCTACGTGCTCCCATGGGGACAGATATCTTTTTGAGGAGCCACCGTAATTACTAACTTACTCTCAGCAGTCCCATACATCGGTAAAACTTTAGTATACTGACTGTGGGGTGGATTTTCAGTTAGAAACGCAACCTTAAGACGATTCTTTGTTTTGCACTTTGTTCTTCCATTCGCTATCGCAGCTTTTGCTGTAATCCACCTATTATTTTTACATGAAACTGGGTCTAACAACCCTCTTGGTATTTCATCAAACGTCAACTTAATTCCGTTCCATATTTACTATACCTCAAAAGACGTTGTAGGATTCGTTGTACTAATAGCCCTATTAGCCATTATTTGCTTATTCTCTCCTAACCTTTTAACAGACCCAGAAAATTATATCCCAGCCAACCCACTAAGAACACCTGTGCACATTCAACCAGAATGATATTTTTTATTTGCCTATGCAATCCTGCGATCTATCCCTAACAAACTAGGCGGAGTAATTGCACTATTAATGTCAATTCTGATTTTAATTCTAATACCTATATTACATTGTAATACTATACGATCTAACTTCATTTACCCAATAAATCAGTCCTTTTATTCGAAGCTCGTAGGTATCCTTAGAGTACTTACTTGGATCGGTAAACAGCCAGTAGAAGACCCATTTATTTGGATTGGTCAAACCTTCTCTGTTTTATATTTTAGATTTTTCATAGTTTCTCCAATACTTTCCAAATTGTGAGACTTTCTTTTATTCTCTACTGCAAAGTAAGCTTTTGAAGGACAAATAGTTTAAACGTTAAAAACATAACACTGAAAATGTTAAAATGACCTAGTCTTTTTCCATGTACTATCATCACTAGTATAAAATATAATTAAATTATAAGTTATAAGAGTATCTTACACATAATAGAAAAAATACCAAAAAATAAAAAAATTCGAGTGTAAATCAAAAGTCCTCCTCCTTGAAAGAAATACGACAAGTTAACACCTTCCTCTAATGACTTAAATACACCTTGTCCCCCCAAAACTTCTATTCAACCTGAGTCTAAGTGTAAATGTATTAACCCACCACACTTTAGACCAATCCCTGCTAAAAATCTCCCAGAAACCGTATTTATGAACCATATCCTAGCCAAAAATCGTTTTAAACCCCTAAATAACTTTTTCCTAAGAACCTCTCTCAAAAAAAAATTAACAAAACTATAAAGTAAACCCAAAAAGGTAACAACACTAATGACTGCTTTCCCAAAAACACCCACCAATCTAAACCCATTTACACTTACTCAAACCCTTTGTAATAACCACCCACCCATAGCTGCACCAACAGACAAAGCGACAATTGAGATTACTATATAATTTCTCTCAACCTCATAAGTAAACAAACTACTACCAAAATATTGCCCAAATACTCCAATCAATAAAATTCGTAATCTATAAACCAAACTTAATCTAGCCCCGACTAGTATTACAAGTACCTCCAACCTCCCATTAAACCTACTAAAAACCCTCTCCAAGATGAGATCCTTTGAATAGAACCCCCTCAAGAAAGGTATTCCACATAAAGCAACACTTCTAAGAACCAAACAACTACTGCTAAACGGTAACAAAGACTCAAGATTTCCCAAAATACGTCCATCCTGAGTATCTATATTAAAGTGAATAATGGAACCAGCACAAAAAAATAACAAAGCCTTAAAAAGTGCATGAGTAAAAAGATGAAAAACAGCAATAATAGGAAAACCAATACCAACAGTGAACATTATTAAACCCAACTGACTCAAAGTTGACAAAGCAATAATTTTTTTCAAGTCAACCTCAAAACAAGCCCTTAATCCAGCCATCAACAAAGTTAACGCCCCCATTTTTCTTAAAAATCATAAAACTTCATGCGCCTCAACTAAAGTTCTATAAAACCGAATAACCAAATAAACACCAGCCGTTACTAAAGTCGATGAATGAACCAAAGCAGAAACAGGCGTAGGAGCAGCTATTGCTGCTGGTAACCAAGCAGAAAACGGAATTTGAGCCCTTTTTGTTATTGCCCCAACAACCACTAAAAAACAGATTAACGACCTAAAGCTCCCGGTTATTCCATAACCAATCCCCCAGTCCCCCCAATTAATTAAAAAACAGATACTTAAGATTAACAAAGCATCCCCAATACGATTAGCTAACACTGTTAATATTCCAGCAGCCAAGGACTTTTTGTTTTGGTAATAAATAACTAAAGCAAAAGACACAATTCCTAAACCATCCCACCCTAAAAGAATAGTAATTATTCTTGGAACAAAAATCAACAAATTTATTGATCCAACAAAAGCCATAATAAGTAGCATAAATCGTCGTATGAATACCTCTCTTTCTATGTAAGACACCCTAAATAAAGATACAGAACCAGAAATTAAACAAACAAAACAAGAAAAAACAACACTAACATAATCAACAATAATAGGTAAATTTCAGTCTATACTACACATTCCCAAAAACTGCCATTCAACTATATAACTATGCCCCATAGAACCAATCACATGGACTCCAAATACCCACAAAAATACCGCAACAGTAAAAAGAAATACAGAACATAATAAAGGGACTCTTATATTTTTTTTATTTTTCATTGATATAACAATAATCACCTTTTTGTATACTAGCCTATCAACAAGCTACTCCCATGTCTTTATATCACAACCATGTGTTACCTACTACCAATCTCCACGTACCTTATATCCCACCTAAATACTTATTACTGCAATTACTACCAACTAGTAATCAAAATCAAAACAACCTTTAACTATGATTTAAACTAATCCTCCAAGACTTCCCCCCCACTATTTAAAAATAAATTACACTATTTCAAAATGAATTATCTATTTCACAAAAATTGTTTACTAAACAAAAAGTTTCTATCGCAATGGAAGCTAGTGGAAATAAAAACACAAATGAATTTGAATCATTAGAAGGAATTAAAAATTCCGCCTCCAACACAATAACTCACTGTCTTGTAGTATATATTTATTACTGTAAACTGCAACTTTACCAAAACAATGGTCAAGACATTATGAGACAGGATTCACGCCGGATGAACGGATTACTCTGATGAGGTAAAGCTGGGGTACGAACGGCCAGTGATTCGAGCTCGGTACCCGGGGATCCTCTAGAGATTCTTACACCGAGTCAAAGGTTACAAGCCCTTTTTGAAGCAAGGTGGCAGAAAAGTGCTTCAGATTTAAGCTCTGACTATGAAGAATTACTTCCCTTTCTAATAACTCAACACTTAATCTCCACCCTGATTACATACCTACTAATTTTATTAGGTGTAGCATTTTTCACTCTTTTAGAACGAAAAGCTCTTGGGTACTTTCAAATTCGCAAAGGTCCTAATAAATTAGGGGTGATTGGAATTCCACAACCACTAGCAGACGCTTTAAAACTTTTTGTCAAAGAATGAATCACCCCAATTTCTTCAAATTATCTCCCCTTTATCCTAACCCCAACAACAATACTTATTCTAGCCCTCAGACTATGGCAACTATTTCCCTCTTTTATAACCTCACACCAATTTACACTAGGTATATTACTATTTCTATGCATTTCTTCATTAACTGTGTATACAACACTTATAGCAGGCTGGTCATCCAACTCTAAATATGCTTTATTGGGAGCTATTCGAGCCATAGCTCAAACCATCTCTTATGAGGTTACTATAACATTAATTATTATTTTTTACTTGTTTCTAACTATAAAAATAGATATAGTAAGAATTCGTTTAACAAATTCTTCTACATTTACTTTAATACTATTTTTACCTTTAGGGACTATATGGTTAGTGGTGATTCTTGCTGAAACAAATCGATCTCCATTTGACTTTGCAGAAGGGGAATCAGAATTAGTCTCCGGGTTTAATATCGAATATGGTGGAGCCGGATTTGCTTTCCTATTTATGGCGGAATACAGAAACATTTTAATAATAAGCCTTATTACTTCTTGTCTATTAACAGGCACATTAATTATAGCCATCCCAGTGGCCATCATCTTCCTATGGGCTCGAGCCACTCTACCTCGCTATCGCTACGATCTTTTAATAGCCATGGCCTGAAAATCTTTTTTGCCACTAAGATTAACCGTCTTAATAGCTATGAGACCACTTCTTCTGTTTATATAGCATGCTGGTAGTATAATATTGTACAATTGCCTTCCAAGCAGAGAGACCAAACATGGCCAACATAACTATAACCATAATATATTATATGTAATTACACTAATAATTATCTCACTACTATGGGCATATACGATGCTCTCAATAACGTTACCCATGCACCCATTATCTTTAGGATCTAGTATTATTACTAGCATTATTAACTGCACACTAATTGCCACAATTAGCCCATGATACTCTTATATACTATTTTTCATTTTTATTGGTGGAATACTAGTAATATTTGCATATATTGCATCACTTTCACCCAATATGACCTTTTCTATTAATAACCCATTGATGCCAATCACTTTAACTACTATCTCTATTTTTAGCTTTAACAGCCTAAGGCTCACTTCAAATTACCAGACCAACACAGAGCTCAACATAAGAATTAACGATACTGTCCAGGCTTTAAGCTTCCTTTACATAGAAAAAGGAATTGTTTGTGTTATGTTATTGGCCTCTATACTACTTTTTACTTTAGTAGCAAGAGTAAAAATTTGTAAACCAAAAACAGGAGCACTACGACCATTTGTATAAAGCTTATTTAATTACTCAATAAAAAAAGCTAATATTAAATGTTTTATTAAAATAGCATTAGTATTATACCAGTTGTCCCTAACAAAAACACTAAAATAAACCTAATAACATAACTAATATACTCCTCAACCACCACCATTCCACGCACCCACAACGGATATTGCCCATGCTGAGTAATCGAATACAAATATCATGAATAAAGTCCCCTTAAAAAAGTCATAACCCCAGTAAGCAAGGCAAACATCGTAGAATATCTCAAAATAGAAATTCCAAGCATCAACTCACTTCACAAATTTAAAGAAGGTGGAGCAGCCATATTGATAGCACACATTAAAAACCAACACAAGGCAACCCCTGGCACTAAAACCAACCCACCCTTAACCAAAAACAAGCTTCGAGTGCAATAACACCTATAAGTTTCGCTAGCTAAAAAAAACATACCAGAAGAGCATAAACCATGAGCCACTATCATCAATAAACAACCTAATCACCCCCAATCTGTATTAGAATAAATACCACCTAAAACTAACCTTATATGCCCAATGGAAGAGTAGGCCACCAAGGCCTTTACATCACTTTGTGCAAAACACACTATCCTAGCAATAATCCCACCCATCAACCTAAGACAAAAAACAATCGAAATAACTAAAGTACTAAATAACCCCAAAGTATAAAAAAATCGAATCAAACCATAGCCCCCAAGTTTAAGCAAAACACCCGCCAAGATTATAAAGGATCCTGCTACTGGCGCCTCTACATGAGCCTTGGGCAACCACAAATGAAATCCATAAATAGGCAACTTCACTAAAAAGGCCAAAGAAGCACAAAGAGTCACTAATCACCTTCACTCAAACTCCAAAAACTTTCACCCTCAAAAAACAGACCCACCTTTAGTAAGTATTAAAATGACTAAAACTAACAAAGGAAGAGAAGCACTAACCGTATATAATAGCATATACTTTCCTGCTTGCAATCGCTCTGGCTGATAGCCTCATCCTATAATAATTAGTAGAATAGGAATAAGCCTAAACTCAAACATAATATAAAAATTAAGCAAAGACCCAACACCAAAACAAAAAACAAGAACCATAGTCAGCACCAAAACCCCAAAGACAAACTCAATAGACTTATTATTCATCTTTTCTACATCACGAACCCTAGCCAATATCCTGAGACTAGAAACCAATAAAGTTAACGACACAAGATTAAAAGAAAAACTATCAATAATCAAGACCTCACTTCAACAACCAGCTAACCCTAAAGGACTAAATCACAACCCCAAACTTATTAAGTATATGGCAACACAACCCCACAATACTCTTCACCAAAAAATTTTTCGTCCTAACCCACTCACTACTACCAATAAAATTCCAACAACACCTAACCTAAATATGACCCAAAATCAACCCGCCTACGTAATCACTTCCAACTCTACGAACCAACGAAACTAATACACTTAATCCAAGAGCAGCCTCACAAACCCCAAAAGTTAAAAAAATTAAACACACACTTCTTAATCAACCCTGAACATAAACTAACCCAAAAATCATAATATAAACCCCTAATGTAAAAATCTCCATCCTCAACAAAGCCCCAAATAATCTCTTTCGCTGAGATATCAAACATACTCCTCCAACCATAACACTAATTGCCCCCACACCCATAGCAGGAAAAAACCACACCGTTATTTTAATAAAACCCTTCCAAATCCCCATTTTATAGTCTTCTTAAAACCAATAACTTTACTTCTATCTCCCACATACTTAATAACATATTTTCTATCAACCACTCATCAAATTATTACTGCAAAAAAAATTAAACAAATCAAAAAAATTCCAATCACTAAAATCCAAGATATAGGACTCAATTGAGGCATAAAAGAATGCCACAGAGGCAACCTGAGTTTGACAAACTCAAATTATACTTTTAACTAATTCTTTACCTTTAATGTAATACCAAATGTCCTTAATGCCCCATAGGATGATCGGAAGAGTATAGCCCAACCAACAATGTAAAAACATATGCTTGTAAAAACCTAACAGCAAATTCAAAAATAACATACCCCCACATCACTAAGCCCCCTAATAATCTTCCTAAAAAAGAAACTTCGTAAAAAAATTCTACAACATATTCCCCAATAACATGTAACATAAGATGGCCCATAGTAATATTAGCAGCTAATCGAACACCTAAAGTGATAGGGCGAATCAAAATTCTAACCCTTTCAATTAACACAAGCAACGGAATTAAAACAACAGGCCTCCCAGTTGGCACTAAATGACCAGCTCTCTCCTGCCAAGAGTAAACCCAACCTCTAAAAACCAAACAAAACCAAACTATCAACGCCAACACAAGAGTTAGTGATAAATGACTAGTTGGCCTAAATACATTAGGAACCATACCTGAAATATTCACAATAAAAATTAGCATAAATAAAGAAATCTGTCCAAGTGCGAACCCACCAAAAAACTTACCGGAACAACTCTTCACCAAATCCAATACTACATCTACTAAAGTAAAAAACATAACACTAATACCAGACAATTCAACCCACACCCCAACTAGAGAAATAAATAACCCAATAAATCCACTTAACCACACAAGACCCCTAACTCTAAAATTAGAACTTACCCCAGCATCCAAAGACGAAAAAATATCTATCAACATTTTCCCCTAAGCTTTCTTACTTAAGAACCCCATCAATAAATACATAAATACAAAAAAATTCAAACTACATCAACAAAATGTCAATATCAGGCAGCAGCTTCAAACCCAAAATGATGGGAAGTAGAAAAATGATGCAAATAACACCGTACCGTACACACGATTAAAAAAGCCCTCCCAATCAAAACATGTAACCCGTGAAAACCCGTTATTACAAAAAAAGTAGAACCATAAACACTATCAGCAACCCTGAAAGAAGCCTCCTCATACTCCCCCCATTGAAGAATAGTAAAATACAAACCCAAAGATACTGTCAAAAACAATCCATACAAAGCCTCTTCACGGCTACCAACTATCAATCCATGGTGAGCTCAAGTTACACTAACCCCTGAACCCAACAACACAGCCGTATTTAACAATGGAACCTTAAAAGGATTCAGTGGTATGACTCCAACAGGAGGTCAAACACAACCTAACTCTATAGTAGGAACAAGCCTACTATGAAAAAACCCCCAAAAAAAGGCAAAAAAGAAACATACCTCAGAAAAAATAAACAAAACTATCCCTCACCGAAGATTTATGCTAACCCATCTAGTATGATAACCCTGATAAGTGCCTTCCCGAACTACATCTCGCCATCACTGCACCATAGTTAACAAAATAACCAAAATACCAATTAACATTAAAGTCATCCCCTTCCCATGAAATCAACTAACAAGCCCAACAGTTAAAAATAATGCTCCACCAGCAGCAGTAAAAGGCCATGGACTAAACTCCACCAAATGAAAAGGATTACGTAACATTTTACACCACACTACAAAACTTTGCCAT